GAGACCACATAGAATAATGATATTGCCATAAATGAAGAAAAAAATATTTCCATTTATTAATCAGAATAGGCGTATTATTTGAAGAAAGAATTGATTTTCCTTGATATCTAACATAATGCATAAAAGGATCTTTGCATAACTCCAAGATGTTCTGAAATTCATATTCATTATGAATAAATACTTTGACAAGATTTTTTTTTCTAAAGAAATATATTCGTTGAAAAAAGAATCCAGAAAATGTTGAACGTAAATGAAAAGATTGATTACGAAGAAAAAAAAAGATGGATTCGTATTCACATATATGAATATTATATAGGAACAAGAAGAATCTTGGATTGGTTTTTGAAAAAAACCAATTCTTTTGAATATTCCAATTATTCCAATTATGATACTCATAAAGAAAGAAACGTAAGAAATGCAAAGAAGAGGCATCCTTCAACCAGTAACGTAGGGTTTGCACCAAGATCTCTAGATGGATGTGATAGGGTATTAGTACATTTGACACAGAATCTAAATGGGACAATTTGTCCTCTAAAAAAGAAAATATTGAATGAATTGATCGTAAATTACAAAATTGATCTACCTCTTTCCTTTCTAAAGAAAATAGTAATCGAAAAGAAAATGTGATTTCCACAGTGACTGCAAATGCCTCGCATAGAATTTTCGAATACAAATTCTTGTTGTAAGCAAAAAACCTATTTTGTCTAGAATCAGGATCCAAAATAATCAAAGGATTTTGTTGATACATTCGAATAATTAAACGTTTAACAATTATTGAACTAATTCTTTTATCATAACCCACATTTTCTAACCAAATAGATCTAATTGATCTCGTTAAAACATGATGAGCAAGTGTATAAATATACTCCTGAAAAAGGAGTGGGTATAGGAAGTTATGTTGCCAAGATCTATTTAGGTCTAAATATCCTTGAAATTGATCCATTGGAAGTTGGATTTGAATCAAAAGAAACAGAAAGTAGTACATTTATTGATTATGAAACAATACATAGTGCGATGCAGTCAAAACAAAGCGTTATAGTAATAAAATACTAGATATCTCGGAAACAGGTAGACTCAACAACAGACTCTCTATCCTCTCTTTCAATCTAAGTAGTTTATAGTTGTTTCTAGAATAACAAAACAAGAGAGGTTAGAAATCCTTTATTTTTCAAACCAATCGCTCTTTTGATTTTGGAAAATCAAAATATTTATCAATATGCTGCTTCTTCCACACATTTATGTAGAACCCAGAATAGGACATAATTAATAATTAGGACTTATTTGATTAATAAAAACGAAAATAGATAAGATACTCGAGTCATGCACTCAAGGAGAATTCTTACCCCGTACTGGGCACTCATATATTTTTAACGTCTAATTAGATCGGGTAATCATTCAAAGTTTGAACAAAAGCTCGTTGCTCTTTTTTTTCCTTATAAAAACTTAATTGAAGTCGGAAAACTCTATCCATTTATTCATTCGACCACATTCTGATTCTGAATTAATTTCATTTTTTCGCACTCCCAATTCAAATAAGTTTTAGAACCAATCCAGTTAAAGTAAAACTGAAACATTCTCAGAATTCGCTATTCATACGACATGCTGTTTTTTCCAGTCATTCCGTTCAGGATCAGTCGTGGTCTTACAAAGGCTACCAAAGGTATGAATGAATCTCTTACTTCATTGAAGTGTGTAAAAGATGCTAGCCGCACTTAAAAGCCGAGTACTCTACCGTTGAGTTAGCAACCCGAAGAACAAAAAATTTGCAATGTTTGGTTGGATAAAAAACTAAAGAGATAAAATTGAACAACACAATCAAAACATCAAACTAGCAAAAAATCCATTGAAAATTTTCAATTCTGCAATTATTATTAATTTCATAAATTCCCATTTATTTAAGAATCAAAATAAGAGTCAAAAAAGAGACTATTTTTCAGATAAAAATAAAAGAAATCCAAAATCTATTTTGGTGACGCCAAGTAAAAAACAAACCGAGTAAATGGATCCGTTTATCCACGATCAAATTATATTTGATCGATCATCTCTTGTCAATATATAAAAAAGAAGACACGGTAAAAAAAAAGTGTTAAAAAACAAAAAGAGGAAGGGAGAGGGGGATCCACTAGAAAAAAGTTATAAAACTAAGTAAAAAGTTCCCCCTTCTCCTTTTTTTGATTAATTGACTTTCTTACGAAATTCGTAAAAAACCCCCGCACTTTTGAAAATATCAAAAAGAGTTCCTGTAGGTTGAGCACCTTTTTCAAGAAAATAGAAGGCTAAATAGGTTTGACTGTTTATAGGATCATAAAAACCCATTTTACACAGATCTTTTCCTTCTCTTCGGGATCGAACATCGAGTGCAACAATTTGATAAACAGCTCATTGGGATAGATGTAGACGAACTCTAACTCCCCCCAGAAACGTATACGAAGTTTTCGCCGCGTACGGCTCGAGAAATTGAAGTGATGCCTATATATGCAAGGTCAAATAGATCCATAAAAAAATTCGACTAATTTAAATAATTAGTCGAATTTTTTTATATCAATAGAAAAAAAAAAATACACATTTTTCTTCTCATAACTCAAGTTGAATAACTATGAAATAGTTAAAAAGAAAATCGGAAAAGACTATTCATTTCATTTTATTGAAAAAATTGCAATATGCTATTTTTTTTTTCTTTCTAAAAAAAAAGATCAATTTATCAATCCGAAATCGAAATAGAAAGATTAGAAAATCAAATATTAAGAATTGATAGGAATTGAAAAATTTTTGTTATTGAATCCACATTCCATCTTCAGAGGATCAAATACTTATAAAAAAGAAAAAAAAAAATTCAATTATTAATGAATTAAATAGAAATAGTTCTTTAATAACAATTGAAAAAATACCCACCATTTCGATAGAATCAAACTAATGATTAAATAGACTCATCAAAATCAGCCATCCTCAAATTCAACCTCATTAATTACCAAAATAGAGATTGAACAAAAGAAAGTCTCCTATTCTTTTAGTTCATACTGAAAAAGAAAATAAACAAAAATTCATGATTTTCTTTTACGAGTAGTTTGGGCTGACTGAGCGGGTTAAATAACGCTTAGTTAAATAAACTAAAAATAAAAAGGAATCACATATAATTAGAATATAGGATCTATGAATTACTTATTATTCCATACATTTCGAGGCATTTGAAATTATATATATATTTTTTTATCAAATACTTAAAAATGGGATTCAAAGAAAATACATAATGTATAACATTTTTTTCTTACTAACTTATTCTATTCATTTCATCTGCTTAATTTCATAAAATTTCTATTAGACCAGGTATGGAAATGAGTGTGTTCGATTATTAATTGTTATGATAGTTATATGAGAGGTTAAGGCCTTTCAAATTAACTAATTTCTTTTAGCTTAAGCAATAATAATATTAAATACTCTACTCTAAGAGTAGAGATCGAATGAAGGGAGGGAGGCAGGGGGGTTCAATCTCTTGTTAATTTGTTTCAAATTGATTTCAAATTCTTGAAATCTATAGTTCCTGTGTTATCCAAATCACAACTTGATTCAGATCCATTTATGACAATCTTTCGTTATTCTCAAAATATCTATATTCTTTCTTTCTAGATATAAAATAAAAACGGGTATTCCCTGGGACGAAAGGATTCGAACCTCCGAATAGCGGGACCAAAACCCGTTGCCTTACCACTTGGCCACGCCCCATTTCTCTTTCTGTTCAATCAATACTAATAAACATTATTATTAGTCCTGGTTGTTCGTCAATTCCAATCAAAATCGGTTGTTTCTAGGATTTTGACACGTGGAGCTAGAGGGAAAAAGTAATTTATTGATCATTAGATAGAATTTCATTAAAATATTGTCTAAAATATGATTTCTTCTATTCTCTTTTATTTTGCGAATTAAACGGTTTTTAATTGGGTGAGTTTTCAACAAAGGTTTTTTTTTTAGTTTTCTTTTTCTGTTTTAACAAATATCCAATAAAACTCAATTAAAATTCAATTATCTCCAAGTTCAATACAGGAAAAAAATGTTTATTATGCTTAACATCTTTAGTTTGATCTACTTCTGTTTTCATTTCAACCTTTATTTGAATTCAAGTAGTTTTTTAGTAGTCAAATTGCCAGAGGCCTACGCTTTTTTGAATCCTATCGTAGATATTATGCCAGTAATACCCCTTCTGTTTTTTCTATTAGCCTTTGTTTGGCAAGCTGCTGTAAGTTTTCGATAAGATGTTGAGTAATGTACTAGACATTATTTATCCGAGAAAAAAAATGCTAATAATTATTTGATAAACTTTAGAATATGAACCCTCGATTCAAACAATTGATAATTGGAATTCTTTTCTCATTATGATTCTTTTTCGAAACTTTGCTTTTGAATTTATTTCATTCTTTGATTTAGTGAAACCCCTTTTGAGCCCCCCAATAGGAGGTAGGAAAGGCTGGAGATAGGAAATAATTTTTTTTTTTTGAAATAAAAAACCCGACTTTTATTGAAAATACATTTTTGAGTTCTTTTTCTAGAAACCGTTTCGTTTATTAGTGTCGAAATAGGATATGTGGTAGAAAAAAAAATAATCTATTCTCTCTCTTTTTTTTTTCAAAAAATGATTTGTGTAATGCTTACTCTCAAACTCTTTGTTTACACAGTAGTGATATTCTTTGTTTCTCTCTTTATCTTTGGATTCCTATCTAATGATCCAGGGCGTAATCCCGGGCGTGACGAATAAAAAAAGGCCTTTATTGTATTGTACATTTTTGAATTTCAAGAAAGGATCAAATATTAATTCATTAACAAAAATGGAAAGAGAGGGATTCGAACCCTCGGTACGAAAAACTCATACAACGGATTAGCAATCCGACGCTTTAGTCCACTCAGCCATCTCTCCCAATTTTTCATTTTGAATCTTACTTTCCAGAATTAAGATATAAAAAAAACTCCTCTCTTTCCTTATTTCTCGTTATTTTTATGAAAATTAGATT